CTATTTATTTTGATGTAAATAGCGGCAAGAAAGCTCTATGAAAAAATGTTGGTTCCATTCGATGTTATCCAATGTGGAGTTAGAATACAGGTGTAGGCTAAGTAAATCAATGGATAATCTTGGTCCTCTTGAAAATACCAGTGTAAGTGAAGACCCGATTCTAAATGATACAGAAAAAAACACCTATAATTGGAGTCATAGTGACAGTAGTAATGTTGATCATTTAGTCGGCGTTAGGGACATTCGGAATTTAAACGTGGATGACACTTTTTTAGTTTTAGGTAGGGATAATAAAAAAGACGGTTATTCCATATATTTTGATATTGAAAATCAAGTTTTTGGGATTGACAATAATCATTCTTTTTTGAGTGAATTAGAAAAAGAATTTTCTAGTTATTGGAATTCTAGTTATTTAAATAAGGGGTCTAGGAGTGACGATTCCCACTATGATTATTCTATGTATGATAATAAATATAGTTGGAATAATTACATCAATAGTTGCATTGACAGTTATCTTCGTTCTCAAATCGGGATTGCTAGTTCTATTTTAAGTGGTAGTGAAAATTACAGCGAAAGTTACATTTCTACTTACATTTTGGGTGAAAGTAGAAATAGTAGTGAAACCGGGAATTCCAGGCTAAGAACTAGCACGAACGGCAGCGATTTCGCTCTAAGAGAAAATTCTAATGATCTCGGCGTAACTCAAAAATACAAGCATTTGTGGGTTCAATGTGAAATTTGTTATGGATTAAATTATAAGAAATTTTTTAAATCAAAAATGAATATTTGTGAACAATGTGGATATCATTTGAAAATGAGTAGTTCAGATAGAATTGAACTTTCGATTGATCCAGGCACTTGGGATCCTATGGATGAGGAGATGTTCTCTCTGGATCCCATTGACTTTCATTCAGAGGAGGAACCTTATAAAGATCGTATTGATTCTTATCAAAAAAAGACAGGATTAACCGAGGCCATTCAAACCGGCATAGGTCAACTAAACGGCATTCCCGTAGCAATTGGGGTTATGGATTTTCAGTTTATGGGGGGTAGTATGGGATCGGTAGTAGGCGAGAAAATTACTCGTTTAATCGAGTATGCTACCAATCAATTTTTACCTCTTATTCTAGTGTGTGCTTCCGGAGGAGCACGCATGCAAGAAGGAAGTTTGAGCTTGATGCAAATGGCTAAAATTTCTTCCGCTTTATATGATTATCAATCGAATAAAAAGTTAGTTTATGTATCAATCCTTACATCTCCTACGACTGGTGGGGTGACAGCTAGTTTTGGTATGTTGGGGGATATCATTATTGCTGAACCCAACGCCTACATTGCATTTGCAGGTAAAAGAGTAATTGAACAAACATTGAATAAGACAGTACCTGAAGGTTCACAAGCGGCTGAATTTTTATTCCATAAGGGCTTATTCGATCCAATCGTACCACGTAATCTGTTAAAGGGCGTTCTGAGTGAGTTATTTCAGCTCCACGCTTTCTTTCCTTTGAATCATAACTTAAGTAGAACCTTAACTTAAGTTAATAGTTAATTAAATTGAATTCCTTAAATTATTTTCTTTCTGGCGAATAACTATTTAGAATAAGTATTTATTTATCGGAATCAAAGGAAAAATCCGAAGAATGGATTTTTTTTGGTGACATAAGAGGAAATTATGGAAAGAATCATACAGATAATTTTTTTTTTTACCGATATCCCTGATATCCCTGATTCCTAATTAGGAAACCTCTATGAACAAGATAAAAGAGCGAATTCTTTTTCCGCGAAATTCAATTGGGCAGGGTAGTAAATTAAATAATAAATAAAACGAATTTCATGTTCTTTTCTTCCTTTCGTATTATATTATAACTATAAACTATAACGAATTTTGGAATAATTTATAAGGGGAAGAAACTCTTTATTAAATTCAAATTATAAGACAAGAAAAAGATAATAGAAGAATAACAAACAAGTGGATTATCATACATGTATTTCATGTAGAAAAATGAATAAGTCCATTTAGTTAGTTCTATATTCCTTGCACTTTCTTATATATACTCACTTAGATATACTTAGTATAATTATATAGGAATTCTAATAATTTTAAGAGATCCTTCTATTTAAGATATCTTTCTAACAATATAATATCTTTCTAACAATATAATATAGCGATAATAGGTAAAAAGATTAATATAACAATAAATAAATAACAGGTACAAATATTAAATCGAGGTGCCCATTCTATGACAATTCTCAACAGCTTACCCTCTATTTTTGTGCCTTTAGTGGGCTTAGTATTTCCGGCAATTGCAATGGCTTCTTTATCTCTTCATGTTCAAAAAAACAAGATTTTTTAGATCTGATGGGGGCAAATTTCATCTATTTTTTTTTTTCAAGACTTAGACTTGGATCATAACACAGATATCTATTCAGTATAATATGGTATAACTTGTGGCTTCTTTCAAACAGAAAAGAAAGGGCAGGCGTAAACGTAAATATGATATATGAGTAAACGAGCTATTTGTTGAAAATAAGTCGCGATTGGGGCGGATGCCTGAAATAAATGCAAAGCCCATGTAGCTATATATGTGTAGTATGTGTAGATAGGGGATCATATGAGGGGGCTCCTATTATTTTACTTTTAGATCTAACGAATTGCTTCGAAAGATTCACATCAGAATAGTGCAAGTTGATGAAAGTTCCTTCGGAAACAAAAAAACGTAAAGTAAAATTCATTTTGGCCGGTCTCCCACTTCCAATAAAATGCAACTAGATCTAGTATGAGTATGAGTTGGCGATCAGAACATATATGGATAGAACTTATAGCGGGGTCTCGAAAAATAAGTAATTTCTGCTGGGCCATTATACTTTTTTTAGGTTCATTGGGGTTTTTATTGATTGGAATTTCCAGTTATCTTGACAGAAATTTGATATCTTTATTCCCGTCTCAGCAAATCATTTTTTTTCCACAAGGGATCGTGATGTCTTTCTATGGGCTCGCCGGTCTGTTTATTAGCTCTTATTTGTGGTGCACAATTTCGTGGAATGTAGGTAGTGGTTATGATCGATTCGATAGAAAAGAAGGAATAGTGTGTATTTTTCGTTGGGGATTTCCAGGAAAAAATCGTCGCATCTTACTACGACTCTTTATGAAAGATATTCAGTCTATCAGAATAGAAGTTAAAGAGGGTTTTAATGCTCGGCGTGTCCTTTATATGGAAATCAGAGGCCAGGGGGCCATTCCTTTGACTCGTACTGATGAGAATTTGACTCCACGAGAAATTGAGCAAAAAGCAGCGGAATTGGCCTATTTTTTGCGTGTACCAATTGAAGTATTTTGAAATAAACGGAAGCACTTTTCTTAGCAGGAGGTAAAAAACCAAAAAATCCTCTTTTTTTTTTTTTCTATAACATAACTTAACTTAAATTTATTCATAATACTGATGAACCAAAGAAGACGTATATTATATATACGGAATATATACGGAAAACGGAAAAATTCGAAAACAGAACTTTTTTTTATGCGTATGTAAATTCACAAAATTCAAGGACTAACCACTGACTCACAAATAAAAAAGAGGGAATAGATTCGCGGGTTCGAAGCTTTCTATTCTAAATTCTAATATCTAATATTAGAATAGAACTTATGCTTGATAGAAATATTAGATCGTATAGAGTTGACGAATGAAGCGGATTCATTAAAAATTCACAGACGAAAAAATGGAAAAAAAAGCATTCATTCCCCTTCTATATCTTACGTCTATAGTATTTTTGCCCTGGTGGGTCTCTTTTTCATTTAATAAAAGTCTGGGATCTTGGATTATTAATTGGTGGAATACTAGTAAATCCGAAACTTTTTTAAATGATATTCAAGAAAAGAGTATTCTAGAAAAATTAATAGAATTTGAGGAACTCTTCCTGTTGGACGAAATGATAAAGGAATACCCCGAAACACATCTACAAAAGTTTCGTATCGGAATCCACAAAGAAACGATCCAATTGATCAAGATGCACAACGCAGATCGTATAGATACGATTTTGCACTTCTCGACAAATATAATCTGTTTCGTTATTCTAAGTGGTTATTCTTTTTTAGTTAATGAAGAACTTTTTATTCTTAATTCTTGGGTTCAAGAATTCATATATAACTTAAGCGACACGATAAAAGCCCTTTCTATTCTTTTATTAACCGACTTATGCATAGGATTCCATTCACCCCACGGTTGGGAACTAATGATTAGCTCTTTCTACAAGGATTTTGGATTTGCTCATAATGATCAAATTATATCTGGACTTGTTTCCACCTTTCCAGTAATTTTCGATACAATTTTTAAATATTGGATCTTCCGTTATTTAAATCGTGTATCTCCGTCACTTGTAGTGATTTATCATTCAATGAATGACTGAAAAATGATCCACCGATCCAATTAGAATTTTGTTATTTTGTCCATAAGTAAAATAAAATATTCAAAATCTTACTTTTTTTTTTTATACACTTATTTTTTCTATACATCCAAGAGATTCGGATTCCTCCTATATTTTAGTATTTTAGTAAAAATTTTTCAGTAACTAGCAGCATCGTGGATAGGGAACTATCCTAGCGACCTACCTAATTTTATTGTAGAAATTTTCTGGATCAACGACTGGACCATGCAAACTAGAAAGACCCTCTCTTGGATAAAGGAAGAGATTACTCGCTCCATTTCCGTATCGCTCATGATATATATAATAACTGGGGCATACATTTCAAATGCATATCCCATTTTTGCACAGCAGGGTTATGAAAATCCGCGCGAAGCAACTGGTCGTATTGTATGCGCGAATTGTCATTTAGCTAATAAGCCCGTGGGTATTGAGGTTCCACAAGCGGTACTTCCTGATACTGTATTTGAAGCAGTTGTTCGAATTCCTTATGATATGCAACTAAAACAAGTTCTTGCTAATGGTAAAAAGGGAGCTTTGAATGTGGGGGCTGTTCTTATTTTACCTGAGGGGTTTGAATTAGC